GAAACATGTAGAAAGATGAATTAGAAACATGTAGAAAGATGAATAGGTCCATTTATTTATATATTTATTGTATTTTATTAATTAATATATATTTCTTAAAACATATACTTATAGACTCCCTATCCCTATTAAGTATATATATACTCACTTAGGTATACTTAGTATAATATAACAATTATATATGAATTATAAAATATCTTTATAACAATATAAGGATCAAATATAAAACAATAAATATAACAATAAATAACAGGTACAAATATTAAATCGAGGTACCCATTCTATGATAACTCTCAACAGTCTACCCTCCATTTTTGTGCCTTTAGTGGGCTTAGTATTTCCGGCAATTGCAATGGCTTCTTTATCTCTTTATGTTCAAAAAAACAAGATTTTTTAGATACAACAAGGACAAATCTTATATATATATATTTTTTTTTTTCAAGACTTACTTGGATCATAACACGGATATCTATTTAGTAAAATATGGTATAATATGCGGCTTCCTTCGGGCATAAGCTCTTATGTATGTGTAAACATGATAAATGAATTATAACTATTTTCAAATAGATCGGGATCGGGGAGAATTTCTGAAATGGAAAGTCAATATATCTATATGTATTAGGAAATCATATGAAAGGGATGTTATTATTTTAGTTTGGATCTAAGAAATTCGATGAATTATCCCTAAAGGTTCACATCATAATAGTGCTGGTTGATGAGAGTTACTTCGGAAACAAAAAAAAGTAAAAAAAAATTATTTTTGTTATTCTCCCAATTCCAATAAAATGCAACTAGGTCTAGTTAGAGTATGAGTTGGCGATCAGAACGTATATGGGTAGAACTTATAGCGGGGTCTCGAAAAACGAGTAATTTCTGTTGGGCCTTTATTCTTTTTTTAGGTTCATTAGGGTTTTTATTGGTTGGAACGTCCAGTTATTTTGGTAGGAATTTTATATCTTTATTTCCTTCTCAGCAAATAATTTTTTTTCCACAAGGTATCGTGATGTCTTTCTATGGGATCGCAGGTCTTTTTATTAGCTCCTATTTGTGGTGCACAATTTCGTGGAATGTAGGTAGTGGTTATGATCGATTCGATATAAAAGAGGGCATAGTGTGTATTTTTCGTTGGGGATTTCCTGGAAAAAATCGTCGCATATTCCTCCGATTCCTTATGAAAGACATTCAGTCCATCAGAATAGAAATTAAAGAGGGTATTTATGCTCGTCGTGTCCTTTATATGGAAATAAAAGGACAAGGAGCCATTCCCTTGACTCGTACTGATGAGAATTTTACTCCACGAGAGATTGAGCAAAAAGCTGCTGAATTGGCCTATTTCTTGCGTGTACCAATTGAAGTATTTTGAAAAAAGGAACTGGAGAATGAATACTTTGCAAGAGATAAAAAACTCAAGAATCATCTTTTTTTCTATAGCATAACTTAACTGAAGTTTCTTCAGAACGCTTACTCGAGCCAAAGCAAACGTATATGAAACAATTCTAAAACTAAATTGTTTATGTCCACAATTTTTTTTATGCGTATGTAAATCCACTTAACTCAATTCAGTAACAAATCTAAATGATAGATTCATCATATATCAAAACAAAACATTTCATCATAAAGTAAAGAATTTTTTTTTCTAAATATTTGATATTTTGATAGAACGGGCGTTCTTTCGTCTCGAAATCCGACTACTATTAATTTGAAGAGGGCTCTTTCTTATTCTATATTCTTTCTAAATTCAAGGACTAACCGCTGTACTGAATCACAAAAAAATCCGGAAATACATCGATGACTTGTAATAGAACTTATGCTTGATAGAAATATTAGTATCATATAGAGTCGACGAATGAGGTGCGTTCATTAATTCATTAATTTAAATTCACAGACGAAAAAATGGCAAAAAAGAAAGTATTAATTTCCCTTCTATATCTTGCATCTATAGTATTTTTGCCTTGGTGGATCTCTCTCTCATTTAATAAAAGTCTGGAATCTTGGTTTACTAATTGGTGGAATACTAGGCAATCCGAAATTTTTTTGAATGATATTCAAGAAAAGAGTATTCTAAAAGAATTCATAGACTTAGAGGAACTCTTACGTTTGGACGAAATGATAAAGGAATACCCGGAAACACATTTACAAAAGCCTCGCATCGAAATCTACAAAGAAACGATCCAATTGATCAAGATGCACAACGAGGATCGCATCCATACAATTTTACACTTCTCGACAAATATAATCTGTTTCGGTATTCTAAGTGGTTATTCTATTCTAGGTAATGAAGAACTTGTTATTCTTAACTCTTGGTTTCAAGAATTCCTATACAACTTAAGCGACACAATAAAAGCTTTTTCTATTCTTTTATTAACTGATTTATGTATAGGATTCCATTCGCCCCACGGTTGGGAATTAATGATTGGCTCTGTCTACAAAGATTTTGGATTTGCTCATAATGATCAAATTATATCCGGTCTTGTTTCTACTTTTCCAGTCATTTTAGATACAATTTTTAAATATTGGATCTTTCGTTATTTAAATCGTGTATCTCCTTCACTTGTAGTGATTTATCATTCAATGAATGACTGAAAAGTGATCGAACGATCCAATTATAATATTTGTTACTTTGTACATAAGCAAAACATTCAAAATTGTACTTACTACCCATCCAAGGGATTCCTCCAATATTCCAGTAAAATTATTTTTATTTAATATTTAAGTAAATAGCAAAATTATAGATAGGGAACTATAGTAGCGACCTACCTAATTTTATTGTAGAAATTTTCGGGATCAATGATTGGACCATGCAAACTAAAAATACCTTTTCTTGGATAAAGAAAGAGATTACTCGATCCATTTCCGTATCGCTCATGATATATATACTAACCCAGGCACCCCTTTCAAATGCATATCCCATTTTTGCACAGCAGGGTTATGAAAATCCACGAGAAGCGACTGGCCGTATTGTATGTGCCAATTGCCATTTAGCTAATAAACCCGTGGATATCGAGGTTCCACAAGCGGTACTTCCTGATACTGTATTTGAAGCAGTTGTTCGAATTCCTTATGATCTGCAACTGAAACAAGTTCTTGCTAATGGTAAAAAAGGAGCTTTGAATGTCGGGGCTGTTCTTATTTTACCCGAGGGGTTTGAATTAGCCCCTCCCGATCGTATTTCGCCCGAGATTAAAGAAAAGATAGGAAATCTGTCTTTTCAGAGCTATCGTCCCACTAAAAAAAATATTCTTGTGATAGGTCCGGTTCCTGGTCAGAAATATAGTGAAATCACCTTTCCTATTCTTTCCCCGGACCCCGCTACTAAGAAAGATGTGCACTTCTTAAAATATCCCATATATGTAGGCGGGAACAGGGGAAGGGGTCAGATTTATCCCGACGGGAGCAAGAGTAACAATAATGTTTATAATGCTACAGCAGCAGGTATAGTAAGCAAAATAATACGAAAAGAAAAAGGGGGGTACGAAATAACCATAGCGGATGCATCGGATGGACGTCAAGTGGTTGATATTATCCCTCCAGGACCGGAACTTCTTGTTTCAGAGGGCGAATCCATCAAACTTGATCAACCATTAACGAGTAATCCTAATGTGGGTGGATTTGGTCAGGGAGATGCGGAAATAGTACTTCAAGATCCATTACGTGTCCAAGGTCTTTTGCTCTTCTTGGCATCTGTTATTTTGGCACAAATCTTTTTGGTTCTTAAAAAGAAACAGTTTGAGAAGGTTCAATTGTCCGAAATGAATTTCTAGATCTGCGGATTTATCAACATCAAGCTCTAAAAATAAACAAATTTTTGTTGGGAATTATGTATGATCAAAAAAATTTTGCTTATTTATATTCTTTATTCTACCGGATTTCGGGAATTACTTAATACCGCATTCCTGGTCATAGTATATTGTGAAGGCGACTGTTTTACTTAACTCTTCTTTATTTATTTGTTTTTTCAATCCAAATTGAAACGGTATGATATAGAATGAATCAATAGTTTTCTATTTGACTAGAATCAAAACAAAAGATAAATAAGCGGAGAATAGAAACCAAAGTATAAATGAGAGGAACAAAGGATTTTAGGGGAGATTGTTCGTCTCCTAATCCTTGACACAAGAAACGGAATTTTACCCAACCCTTTCTTGTGTCGAATTAATAAAGATTCTCGATCCCGTTCGTAAAAAATGGATATTTGTAGTTTTCCTTTTTTTTTTTTTTTTATATATAGGTTTATTTTATCATAACCCTTTTTTAGATTTCTTACGTAACATAGTGGTAGTGGACAAATAAATATAGGTCAATTTATTGAGCAATATAGAACTTCTTCAATTTCAACGAACTTATAAAATAAAAATTTCACTTTTATTAGATTAAATATTTATTAGATTAAATGGAGTAAGGTTCTATTCTATTAGTATGGAAAGGGTTTGCATGATATCTGATTGATAGAAATATATTCTATTTATATAGAATTGTGAGTCATCCAAAAAGGGTAAATCGAGTGATTCCTTCTTTGTTTTAAGTATTGACAGATACTATTGAGTAACAGATGTTCTGAATCAATTAACGAAGTTCATTTTTTAAAAACATCATCAGAAAAGGTGGAGGTTTTTGAAACATCTCTAAAAAAAAAAATATTATGATTATTAAGAACTCAACGGGACTTACCCCCTCTTTCCTTGTCTGATTCGAGGGGGATCCCGTTGAGTTCTTATGCTTTCATGTCTACAACTCAGTTCATCCAATTATTACAGGGATGAACCTAATCCGGAATATGAACCATAAAAGAAAATACCGATTAAACCGATCACAAGAATACCGGCTACAGTACCTATTATCCAAAGAGGAATCCTTCCAGTAGTATCGGCCATTTGTCCTACTTTCCTCCACATTTTATCAAGTGGTCATGCTAGAGACATAAACAGCCATAGATAATTATGAGATGATATCTTTCCGAATGGGATAAGAGAATTCCTACTATCTATTCTTTTTTTATTTTA